GTTATGGTCGGAGTCCTACTCATGGTGACCTGGTCGAATTGGGAGAAGCTGTAGGTATTATTGCAGGTCAATCAATTGGGGAACCAGGGACTCAACTAACATTAAGAACTTTTCATACCGGTGGAGTATTCACAGGTGGTACTGCCGAGTATGTACGAGCTCCTTCTAATGGAAAAATAAAATTGAATGAGAATTTGGTTCATCCCACACGTACCCGTCATGGGCATCCCGCTTTTCTATGTTCTATGGACTTGTATGTAACTATTGAGAGTCGGGATATTCTACATAATGTAAATATTCCACTAAAGAGTTTGATTTTAGTTCAAAATAATCAATATGTAAAATCAGAACAAGTAATTGCTGAAATTCGTGCTGGAACGTCCACTTTTTATTTTAAGGAGAAGGTACGAAAACATATTTATTCTGAATCAGAGGGAGAAATGCACTGGAGTACTGATGTACACCATGCACCTGAATATACATATGGTAATGTTCATCTATTATTAAAAACAAGTCATTTATGGATATTAGCAGGAGGTTCGTGCAGATCTAGTATAGTGTCTTTTTCGCTCCACAAGGATCAAGATCAAATGAATCCTCATGCTTTTTCTGTCGAAGAAAGATATATCTCTGATCTATCAATGACTAACGGTCGAGTAAGATATAAATTGTTAGATACTTCTGATAAAAAAGATAAGAAAATTCTTGACTATTCAACAAGACCTGATCAAACCATATCTAATGGTCATTGGAATATTATATATTCTTCTATTATCCAAGGGAATTCTTATTTCTTGGCGAAAAAGCGAAGAAATAGATTCATCATCCCATTACAATATGATCAAAAACGAGAGAATGAACTAATACCCTGTTTTGGTATTTCGATTGAAATACCAAAACAGGGTATTTTACGTAGAAATAGTATTCTTGCTTTTTTTGATGATCCACGATACAGAAGAAATAATTCGGGAATTACTAAATATGGGACCGTAGAGGTCAATTCAATTATCAAAAAAGAGGATTTGATTGAGTATAGAGGATCAAAAGAATTTATTCCGAAATACCAAATGAAAGTAGATCGTTTTTTTTTTATTCTCGAGGAAGTGCATATTTTACCTGGATCTTCATTGATAATGGTCCAGAACAATAGTATCATTGGAGTAGATACACAACTCGCTTTAAATACAAGAAGTCGAGCAGGCGGATTAGTCCGCCTGGAGAGAAAAAAAAAAAATATTGAACTAAAAATATTTTCCGGAGATATTTATTTTCCTGGAGAGGCAGATAAGATATCTAGGCACAGCGGCATTTTTATACCACCGAAAAAAAAAAAAAAAAATTCTAAGGAATCAAAAAAATTGAAAAATTGGATCTATGTCCAACGGATCACACCCACGAAGAAAAAGTATTTTGTTTCGGTTCGACCCGTAGTCACATATGAAATAACTGATGGCATAAATTTAGCAACACTTTTTCCTCAAGATCTCTTGCGGGAAAAGGATAATGTCCAACTTAGAGTTGTCAATTATATCCTTTATGGAAATGGCAAGTCAATTCGAGGAATTTTTCACACAAGTATTCAATTAGTTCGCACTTGTTTAATATTGAATTGGGATCCAGAACAAAATGGTTCTCCGAAAGAGATTCGTGCTTCCTTTATTGAGGTAAAGGGAAATGATCTGATTCGAAATTTCATGAGAATTGAGTTAGTAAAGTCCAGCATTTCGTATATCGGAAAAAGATATGATAGGGCAAGTTCAGGATTGATTTCCGATAATGGATTAGATCGTACAAATATAAATCCTTTTTACTGCAAGGTTAGTATTCAATTACTTACACAACATCAAGGTACTATTGGTACATTGTTGAATCGAAATAAGGAATGCCAATTTTTTATAATTTTGTCATCATCCAATTGTTCTCGAATTGGTCCATTCAATGGTTCGAAATATAACATGATAAAAGAATCGGATCCCATAATCCCAATTAAAGATTTGTTGTGTCCTTTGGGGACTATTGTCCCTAAAATGGTAAATTTATATTCATTTTACCATTTAATAACTTATAATCAGATTTTGTTAAAGAAATATTTGTTACTTGGTAATTTTCAACAGACTTTCCAAGTACTTCAAGTACTTAAATACTGTTTAATAGATGAAAATAGGAGGGTTTATAATCCCGATCCCGATCCATGCAGTAACATCATTTTGAATCCATTCCATTTGAATTGGCATTTTCTCCATCACGATTATTGGGAAGAGACATCTACAATAATTAGCCTTGGACAATTTTTTTGTGAAAATATATGTCTATTCAAATACAAACCGCACATAAAAAAATCTGGGCAAATTATAATTGTTGATGTTGACGCTTTAATTATAAGATCCGCTAAGTCCTATTTAGCCACTCCAGGAGCAACTATTCATGGCCATTATGGTAAAATATTTTACGAAGGAGATACATTAGTTACATTTATATATGAAAAATCAAGATCTGGTGACATAACACAAGGTCTTCCAAAAGTGGAACAAATCTTAGAAGTACGTTCGATTGATTCAATATCAATGAACCTTGAAAGGAGAGTTGAAGGTTGGAACAAAGGTATACCAAAAATTTTTGGAATCCCCTGGGGATTCTTGATTCAAGCCGAGCTAACCATAGCTCAAAGTCGTATCTCTTTGGTTAATGAAATCCAAAGGGTTTATCGATCTCAGGGGGTACAGATCCATAATAGACATATAGAGATTATTGTACGTCAAGTAACATCAAAAGTGTTAGTTTCAGAAGATGGAATGTCTAATGTTTTTTCACCTGGGGAATTAATTGGATTGTTGCGAGCGGAACGAGTGGGGCGCGCTTTGGACGAAGCGATCTCTTATCGCGCAATCCTATTGGGAATAACAAGGACATCTTTGAATACTCAAAGTTTCATATCCGAAGCAAGTTTTCAAGAAACCGCTCGAGTTTTAGCAAAAGCTGCTCTACGAGGTCGTATTGATTGGTTGAAAGGCCTGAAAGAGAATGTTGTTCTAGGTAGAATTATACCTGTTGGTACAGGATTCAAAAAATTAGTGCACCATTCAAGTAAGGAAAAAAACTTTTATTTGGAAATCAAAAGAAAGAATCTATTTGACTTGGAAATAAAAGATCTTTTGTTACACCATAGAGAATTATTTTGTTCTTATGTACCAAACAATTTCCATGAGACATTAGAACAATCATTTACGCGATTTCATGATTCCTAAGAGCGGATTCTTTTACTTTAACTATCTTTTAATTATCTGTTTTTATGGTCTGGCTTTTCTTTTAACTTAACTATCTTGTTCTTGTTCGAATATTGATAAAAAAATAAGTAATTAAAAGATATTAATGGTTTGTACTGTGTATTAAATTAAAGGTCAATTCCCGGCAGAAGGTTCCATCGGAACAATTACTTATTTCAAAGTACCTCGTCTCTTTGTTAAAGTTAAAAAAAAAAAACAAAAACAAAAAGGAAGTGTGGGAAAAATGACAAGAAGATATTGGAACATTAATTTAGAAGAGATGATGGAGGCCGGAGTTCATTTTGGTCATGGTACTAAGAAATGGAATCCTAGAATGGCCCCTTACATCTCTGCAAAGCGTAAAGGTATTCATATTACAAATCTCACTGGAACTGCTCGTTTTTTATCAGAAGCCTCTGATTTAGTTTTTGATGCGGCAAGTAGGGGAAGAACCTTCTTAATTGTTGGTACCAAAAATAAAGCAGCAGATTCAGTAGCATCGGCTGCAATAAGAGCCCGGTGTCATTATGTTAATAAAAAATGGCTTGGTGGTATGTTAACGAATTGGTCTACTACGGAAACGAGACTTCAAAAGATCAGGGATTTAAGAGCAGAACAAAAGATGAGTAAACTCAACCGTCTTCCCAAAAGAGATGCGGCAATATTGAAGAGAAAATTATTTACCTTGCAAACATATCTCGGCGGTATCAAATATATGACGAGGTTACCTGATATTGTGATCATCGTTGATCAGCAAGAAGAATATATGGCTCTTCGAGAGTGTGTAATTTTGGGTATTCCGACGATTTGTTTAATCGATACAAATTGTGACCCGGATCTCGCAGATATTTCGATTCCATCCAACGATGATGCTATAGCTTCAATCCGATTGGTTCTTAACAAATTAGTATCCGCAATTTGTGAGGGCCGCTCTAGCTATATAAGAAATCCTTGATTATGATTAAGTTAATTTTGGGGGGATTTTTTGGATTCGGTTACTATTCTTGAATTTAAATAAAAAAAAAAGCAAAAAGGGTAAGTGCGGGTATATTGATAATATGTTATTATATTACGTGATTTCTTGGTATCCTATGTAAATTCTTGATATTTTAAAATGAATACAATTTTTGATTCATATTGGTGAGTTGAAAAAGAGATAGAGATGGTTGAATCAAAATAATTTATTTTTTGAAGTTAAATTTCTGCTAGAGGACAATATGAATGTTATACCATGTTCCATTAAAACACTCAAAGGGTTATACGATATATCGGGTGTAGAGGTAGGCCAACATTTATATTGGCAAATAGGAGGTTTACAAATCCATGCCCAAGTACTTATCACTTCTTGGGTAGTAATTGCTATCTTATTAGGTTCAGTCATTATAGCTGTTCGGAATCCACAAACCATTCCGACCAACGGTCAGAATTTCTTTGAATATATCCTTGAATTTATTCGAGACTTAAGCAAAACCCAGATTGGAGAAGAATATGGCCCTTGGGTTCCCTTTATTGGAACTATGTTCCTCTTTATTTTTGTTTCTAACTGGTCAGGTGCTCTTTTACCTTGGAAAATTATACAGTTACCTCATGGAGAATTAGCTGCACCCACGAATGATATAAATACTACTGTTGCTTTAGCTTTACTCACGTCCGTCGCATATTTTTATGCGGGTCTTAGCAAAAAAGGATTGGGTTATTTTGGGAAATACATTCAACCAACCCCCATCCTTTTACCAATTAACATCCTAGAAGATTTCACAAAACCTTTATCTCTTAGTTTTCGACTTTTCGGAAATATATTAGCTGATGAATTAGTAGTTGTTGTTCTTGTTTCTTTAGTCCCTTCAGTAGTTCCTATACCTGTCATGTTTCTTGGATTATTTACAAGTGGTATTCAAGCTCTTATTTTTGCAACCTTAGCCGCGGCTTATATAGGTGAATCCATGGAAGGTCATCATTAACTAGCTTTTCGAATAGTCTTTTTTTTTTTTTATTCTATCATTAAGCAATCCCACATGATTCATGATAATCCAATTGGATGAGTAAGATAATAGTGTATGATTCCATCATCTAGAATTGTAGGAGAAAAGATAGACAATATTCCAACATAATTCTAAAAAAAAGAAGGGCTGGGGAGGTTATAGTTAGAGTATAATATATGTAATAATGTCTATAGGCTCTAAACCCCCGTCTATTTTTCTAGGAATTATTCTATTCCAGAATCAATTAAAAAAAATTAGGATGGTTTACATTATGGAAGAAAAGAATGGATATGTGATATTAGAATCACATTAAATATTCTTTAGTTATATGAGATAAGTCTATCCATAATATCGCTATATTACATAACTATATAATATTTATTTTTTTTTTAGTATTGTTTATTTTTTTTATTTATTTATTATAGTATTGTAAGGCTAGAATTTATATTTTTCCTAATTACAACCAATCCTATAATCATAATCTGGATCCTCATTATTCATATTTGTTATGTTATATATGAACAATATACAACATATAATAAATATATATATTTATTATCCGGTGTAATTCAAATTGAAATTAGATTCAATTCATTATATATTTCATTATATATTTCTTATTATATATTTCTTATTTATATATTATATATTTATTTATTTATATATTATTTATTATTCTTAATTCCTTAATTCTTATATTTTTATATTAAAAATTTTTGTTATTATTTTATTTATTCTTATTTGATAATATGTATAATATACAATACAAATTACAAATAATATAATTTATTATAATTATAAATAAATAATTAATAAATAAATTTTTAATTTAAGTTAAGATATTAATTATTAATATCTATTGGTACTTTTTTATTACATAATATGTATTACATATTAACTTTTTTATTACTATTACATATTAATATATATATTTTATTATATTAATTTTTATTTATATTGGATTAATTTGGTATTAAATTAATTTGATAATTTGATTGATATTGATTGTAGCTCACACTGCATTTAGATAGATTTCAATATCAGTCCTTCTCTTTTAGCAATTTTTTTTTGAATGAAAAAATAAATAAACTTAACAATAGTGTAGTGTAGTAAAGAACGAAGAATTAAATGAAAGAATGGTTCGAAACAAAGAAATACAATAGTTACAACTGTATGCATATGGATTTACAAAAACTCTATGATAGTTAAAAACTAAAAACGAGATAGTTCTGACGATTCCGTTTTTTAATTTAGTAATTAATATTATTATTTAAACTTGGAGTTTTTAGTTACTTTGACCGCTGGATCTTAATTAAAAAAGTCATAATTGATTGGTTGATTGTATCATTAACCATTTCCTCTTTTTTGTTTTGTGCGAGGAACTTACCATGAATCCACTGATTTCTGCCGCTTCCGTTATTGCTGCTGGATTGGCCGTGGGGCTTGCTTCTATTGGACCTGGAGTTGGTCAAGGTACTGCTGCAGGCCAAGCTGTAGAAGGTATTGCGAGACAACCGGAAGCAGAGGGTAAAATACGAGGTACTTTATTGCTTAGTCTAGCTTTTATGGAAGCTTTAACAATTTACGGACTGGTTGTGGCATTAGCACTTTTATTTGCGAATCCTTTTGTTTAATCCTCAAAATATAAAAAAGTACCTTAGAGACTTTTTTCTTATTAGGAATTTTCCTTTGCTTCTTAGAATTATATTAACACGTTACTAAAAAATTACTTATTTATTGAGACAATACCTAGGAAGGGTTGATTTGAAGATGAGGAATTACCGCATTCACTTGCTTTCTTCCTTTCTGTCTTTAGCTTAGTACAATAGAAAACTTTTTTATTTTCATTGTTTGGAAGTGTTTCAACAAATGAAATATTTTTCAATTGATATCAGATCTAAAACTTAAGTCTAAAGTCTAAGTAAAGTATCTTATTATAAAATTTTTTAAAATGTAAAAAAATTTAAACAAAACAAATGAAATTACTAGATTTCTTTTATTCTCATTAAATAAATAAAGTGAAAAAAAAAAGAAATCGATCAAAAAAAAGGGGCGATCGGAGTGATACAAAAAGAACTCTGTTCTTTGTTAGTCCTATCCAAAAGAAAAGAGAGGAGAATATATGAAAAATGTAATTGATTCTTTCGTTTACTTGGGCCACTGGCCATACGCCGGAAGTTTCGGGTTTAATACCGATATTTTAGCAACAAATCCAATAAATCTAAGTGTAGTGCTTGGTGTATTGATTTATTTTG